GCGGTCGGAAAAAGTAGAAGTCCCACCCCTATTAACATAGGGACTGGAAGTGGAACTAAAGGTATGATCCAGGAATATTGATATGGATGGTCCATAAAATCAATAAAATAATATTAATTGTTTTTATTCTTAATTCATTGTTTCTGATTCACCGGTTCTTAGCTCTTTTAAAAGCGATTAATCAAAAAATTTTTGCTTTTGCTAGTCATAGTTATTGTTATTTTGAATCTTTCCCAACAACTAAAAAAAATGAAAAGTTCAAAGCAATCAAACGTTCTAACTAAGCTACTAGTCAAAAATAAATAATTATTTTATACTTTATACTAAGTAAGATTTTTATGAAGATAGAACAAATTCGAATTTCAATTATTATTCCCTAATTACACTAATTTATGTACATAGATCAAGACTAAAGAGAATTACTTTAAATTCAGTTTGATAGAAATCATAGGCTGGCCCAGAGCGTTCCCCAATAAACAACGAACTAGGTATTTTTAGTTTGTTTATTTTTTGTTTATTCACAATCATTTTTTTTTTTTTCGAGTAAGATTTTATGCCATTCTTGCATATTTCTATTTATTTATTTTTTCTCTAAACTAACTACCTTTAGAAAAAATACACAGATAATGAAATGAATAGTAAAACTCAAAAAAGATTTGTTTTAACAATAGATGTCTTTCACATCCAATTTGAGCAATGAATAACCTTTTTTTTGAATGGCAGTTCCAAAAAAACGTACTTCTATATTAAAAAAACGTATTCGTAAGAATATTTGGAAAAAAGGGGGGGATTGGGCAGCGTTGAAGTCTTTTTCGTTAGCGAAATCCCTTTCTACTGGGAATTCAAAAAGTTTTTTTGGAAAACTAATAAATAAGAAAACGTTGGAATAATCTGAATAAGCCTGACTCAACAATGAGTTAATTGTGTTTCGAATTTCTACTCTATACTATAGAAAAGTATAAAAAAGTAAGTAACCATTCCCCTTTCGTAATGTTTTGAACCAATTGATTTATCTACTGAATTCGAAAAAAAAAAAGTACTTTTTTTTATTTGAAAACGGAATTAAGAAAAACTCGAAAGTTTCACCTTTCTTTTTATTTTAATATTTTTTTTATTCCCAGGATGGGGAAAATAAGAATCCCCATCACCCCAACATACGCCCTAAACAAGAAGAATTTTTTTTAGTGTTTCTAATTCTAATATGTCCAGCCCAATACCTAAGTGATTTGATCAATCTTAGCACAAATGAATACTGAAAAAAAAACCTAACAATTACGACAACCCAAACACAAAAGTTAGAAAAATGAAAAAAGCGAAAGAACCCTTTTTTGAGTTGTTCCCTGAATTGAAGTTCGAACTAGTTAGTTACAGTCGTTACAACAGTTCTAGTTTATTAAACCAAAAACTATGAAAGTTAAGTTAACTAAACCTGAAACCTTAAATAATTAAATAAGACGACAAAAGGTGGAATCTTTAAATCTCCATTTCAATCTCGACGATTGACTAATAATAGGTTATTATGATTTCGAGCAAGCCGCTATGGTGAAATCGGTAGACACGCTGCTCTTAGGAAGCAGTGCTAGAGCATCTCGGTTCGAGTCCGAGTGGCGGCATAGCATCTCCAAAAAGATATACAAAAGGTGCTCTAAGGAATTTAATTTATGATTTCCATTCTGTATAGTTGAGGTATTCTCGCTTTTAATTTTTTTTATGATCTTTTCAACTTTAGAGCATATATTAACGCATATATCCTTTTCGGTCGTTTCAATTGGAATTCCAATATATTTACTAACCTTATTAGTCGATGAAATAAGAGGACTATATGATTCATCAGAAAAGGGGATGATAGCTACCGCTTTCTGTCTAACAGGATTATTAATCACCCGTTGGATTTACTCGAGGCATTTCCCATTAAGTGATTTATATGAATCATTAATATTTCTTTCATGGAGTTTCTCCATTATTCATAGGATTTTAGATTTTAAAAATAATCAAAATCATTTAAGCGCTATAACAGCACCAAGTGCTATTTTTACCCAAGGCTTTGCTACTTCGGGTTTTTTAACCAAAATGCATCAATCCGGAATATTAGTACCCGCTCTCCAAGTCCAGTGGTTAATGATGCACGTAAGTATGATGGTATTGGGCTATGCAGCTCTTGTATGTGGATCCTTATTATCCATGGCTCTTCTAGTCATTACATTTCGAAAAGTTATAAGGTTTTTTTTGAAACGAAAAAATTTGTTAAATGTAAATGAGTCGTTTTGCTTCGGTGAAATCCAATACATGAACGAAAAAAGGAATGTTTTACTAAATACCTTTTCCGCTGTAAATTATTACAGGTATCAAGTGATTCAACAATTGGATCGTTGGAGTTATCGTATTATTAGTTTAGGATTTATCTTTTTAACCATAGGGATTCTTTCGGGAGCAGTATGGGCTAATGAGGCGTGGGGTTCTTATTGGAATTGGGATCCAAAAGAAACTTGGGCATTTATTACTTGGACTATATTCGGGATTTATTTACATATTCGAACAAATACAAATTTGGAAGGTGTAAATTCCGCAATTGTCGCTTCTACGGGATTTCTTATAATTTGGGTATGCTATTTCGGAGTCAATCTATTAGGAATAGGGTTACATAGTTATGGTTCATTTAATTAATATCTACTTGAATTGAGGAAAGGGCTTGATGAAGACAAACATAGGACAGCGCATAGATCGAAACGAAACTTAGTGTTAGTGTAAGACGCCGAGAACCTTTTGAATCGCCGCACTGCTTGATTCAAAAGGTTCTTACAAACGCCTTTGGCGTTTGGTCACAAGTAAAATTCGATTATTTTACTTCTTTTTTTATTTAACTGAAACTTAAGAGAAGAAAAAAGACTTCCTTGTTCATTGGCTACCGAACTTTTTTTTAATCATGGGATTTCTTTTTTCTTTTTTTTAGTCGTGAAAACTATCTATAAAAAAAATTAGATATAATAGCTTCGGCCTTGTCCACTGATAGTGAGAGAATGAAATCCGGATAAATACCAATACCTATTGCGGGTAGAAGAAAAGAGATCAAAACAAATAACTCCCGTGGTCCAGAATCAAAAAAAGAAGAGTTTGGTGGGGCATTAAATAACTTGTACCCATAGAACATTTGCCGTAACATAGATAATGAATAAATAGGAGTTAATATCATTCCAATTGTCATTACAAAAGTGATTAGGATTTTTGGCATTAAAAAAAATTTTTGGCTGGTAATTATTCCCAAAAATACTATAAATTCCGCAACAAAACCACTCATGCCGGGCAGTGCAAGGGAAGCCATCGATAAGATACTGAATAGTGTGAATACCTTTGGAATTGGGATAGCCAGTCCGCCCATCTCGTCGAGATAAGCAAGACGTATTCTATCATAACTCGTTCCTGCCAAGAAAAAAAGTGCAGCACTAATAAATCCATGAGAAATTATTTCGAAAATGGCTCCGTTGAGGCCTGTATCGGTTATCGAGCCAATTCCTAGAATTATGAAACCCATATGAGATACAGAGGAATAGGCTATTCTTTTTTTTAAATTCCGTTGTCCAGGAGATGTTGAAGCTGCATAAATTATTTGCATGGTACCTACTATCATGAACCAGGGGGAAAATATAGAATGGGCGTGCGATAATAGTTCCATATTGATCCGAATCAATCCATACGCCCCCATTTTTAATAAGATTCCGGCTAGAAGCATACAAGTACTGTAATGTGCCTCTCCGTGGGTGTCTGGTAACCACGTATGGAAGGGTATAATCGGTAATTTTACAGAAAAAGCAATAAAAAATCCAATATAGAAGATTATTTCCAGTGCCACAGGATAGGATTGATTAACTAATGTTTCCAAATTTAATGTTGGTTCATTGGAACCATATAAACCGATACCCAATACTCCTATTAAAAGAAAAACGGAACCTCCTGCAGTGTACAAAATAAATTTTGTGGCTGAATAAAGGCGTTTCTTTCCACCCCATACGGCCAGAAGTAGATAAACGGGAATTAATTCTAATTCCCACATGATGAAAAAAAGTAAAAGGTCTCGAGAAGAAAATGGTCCTATTTGACCGCTGTACATCGCTAACATCAGGAAATGGAATAGTCGGGAATTCCGAGTAACTGGCCGAGCCGCTAAAGTAGCTAAAGTAGTGATAAATCCCGTCAGTAAAATGGGTCCTATGGAAAGTCCATCTATTCCCAACCGCCAGTCAAAATCAAAAAAGGTGATCCATTTATAATCCTCTTCCAGCTGGATTAATGGATTGTCCAATTGGAAATTATAACAAAATGCATAGGTCGTTAGAAGGAGTTCTAAGACACATATAGATATTGTATATCCTCTAATCACCTTATTTCCTCTATGAGGGAGAAAGAAAATTAGAGAACCCGCGGCTATCGGAAAAACTACAATTAGTGTTAACCAAGGAAAATAATTCGTGGTAAAGACAAGATACACTTGGCCCAGAAAAACCCGTCCTCGAAAAAGAAACAAAATAAGAATATATTCTATTTTGAGTTTCGAGGACGGGTTTTTGTCGGTAATCGGTAAAAAAAAAAGAAACTGTTTTCAAAACGGATTCAAGTGGGTTTTTGGGAACGTTTCAATATCAATAAGCTAGACCCATGCTTCTAGTTGTTTCATGCCATAAATAAACCCGAACACTCAAGAAATCCGTTGGACAGGCGGATTCGCATCGCTTACAACCAACACAATCCTCTGTTCTTGGAGCAGAAGCAATTTGCTTTGCTTTACATCCGTCCCAAGGTATCATTTCTAATACATCTGTGGGGCAAGCTCGGACACATTGAGTACACCCTATACATGTATCATAAATTTTTACTGAATGTGACATTGGATCTATCAATTTTTGTTTTGAACTTTTTAATTTTCGATCTAGTCAATTTTGAAACATCGTATATTTAAACACCAGATGAATCAATGATTTACCAGAATTTTGATAATTAACCCACTTCTGGATCAACTCCTAAGAGGGAACAAAGATACTTTGATTTCTTCCGGTTTCACAAACATGATCGAAGTTAGCGCATATTATATATCCTAAGCCGAATTGATGAATATTATGATTATGATTTCTAAATACTACTTATTCAACAAAGTCGCTTGATTGATACGAGTCGATTTTCTGTTACGATAAATTGACGAAACAATAGCTGATCCGATAGCTGCTTCAGCGGCTGCAATAGCTATAACAAAAATTGATAAAATATCTCCTTTTAATTGTCGACTATCAAAAAAATCAGAGAATGTTACGAAATTGATATTAACTGCATTTACTATAAGTTCAAGACACATCAGGGCCCGAACCATATTTCGGCTCGTAATCAATCCATAGATACCAATAGAAAATAAATAGGCACTCAAAACAAGTACATACTCGAGCATCATTGACCAACTCCGTACCAATTTCGATTCATTTCAATATGAACAATAATGCAAGTGATTTGATTGCTTCGAATATACCAAGTACGGAGCAAAAGAATCTATTTGATAATAGATCGAATACAAAAAATTCTATTTTTTTCTATTGATCCACGAATAGTATTCAACTAGACTTTAAAGAATTTAAGGGAAATGGATGCGATAACACATAAAAAAGTCGAATTGTAATTGTGATTACTGTTTATAGTTCTAAAGATTTGTTACTGACGAGCCACGGCAATTGCACCTATCAAAGCAACTAAAAGAATTATTGAAACGAGTTCAAATGGAAGAAAAAAGTCTGTTGATAAATGAATTCCAATTTGTTGACTATTACTTATCAAATCTTGTTCGATAATCTGGTTGGGTCGTGTAGTCCAAATAATCCCGTACCACGACGTATCTAGAATAGTAGCGATTAGCGAAAAAAAAATACTTGTACAAACCAGGGAAGTAAGTCCGTCACCAACAGTCCAAAAATTCAAATAAAAATCTTTGGAATAGTCTGAACCATTCATGAACATTACAGCAAATATGATTAAAACATTTACAGCTCCCACGTAAATAAGGAGTTGCGCGGCAGCTACAAAATGGGAATTTGATAGAATATAGAATAAAGATATACAAACAAGAACCAATCCCAAGGAAAAGGCAGAATAAATTGGGTTGGTAAATAATACCACTCCCAGACCTCCTAATATAAGACCTGAGCCCAGAAAAACTAAAAGAAAATCATGTATTGGTCCAGGCAAATCCATTATATTAAAAAAAGAGATAAATAAATCGAAATCTTTTTCATGAATTTTTTGAACCGACCAGGCATTTTTTTTTATGAGACATTCCCAATTCCAATTGAATTAAATTCAAATCTATTAAGTGGGAATTGGTGCGGATATTGTTATTGGATCAATTTTGTTCTTTTCTTTATTCGAAATGTCAATTTGAAATTGAAGCTATATAATATAGTTCCAAAAAACTTTGGTCTATCTATTATTGCATTTCAATACAAATTAAGTTGTACTTCTCATCAACCAATCAATAGTTGGGATTTGGAGTTATTGTTCAAGCAAAGAAAAAACCTTATTCTTTATACCAAATATACCAAAACGGAACCTTAGTAATTCGAAATTAAAGGGTTTAGTCATTTTTTCTTTGAGGCGAATTCAACACTGTTCGAATTGTCAAATCGTCAATTACTGACATTGGTAACCGACCTAATGCAATTTGATTATAATTCAATTCGTGACGGTCGTAAGTAGCAAGTTCATATTCTTCAGTCATTGATAAACAATTTGTTGGACAATACTCAACACAGTTACCACAAAAAATACAAATTCCAAAATCAATACTGTAATTAAGCAATCGTTTCTTTCGAATATTTGTTTCAAATTTCCAATCAACAACAGGCAGATCTATAGGGCATACGCGAACGCATACTTCACAAGCAATACATTTATCAAATTCAAAATGTATTCGACCGCGAAAACGCTCCGATGTGATTAATTTTTCATAAGGATATTGAATACTTACAGGTAAACGATTTGCTTGGGATAAAGTAATCATGAAACTTTGACCAATGTACCTTGCAGCTCGTATTGTTTGTTGACTATAATTCATGAAACCAATTACCATAGGTAACATATCGTGAATATCTATGAATAATTTGAGTTTCTTTCTTTCTCTTGTTTGAGACAAGTAGTGAATATTCTATTCCTTTTTTTTATAGCGAAAGGAGTTGGAAAGAAGTTGTTAATAATAGATTACCCAGAGAAACAGGTAAAAGAAATTTCCAGCCAAGATTTAATAGTTGGTCCATTCTTAGTCTCGGTAAAGTCCATCTTGTTGTAATCGGAAAGAACAAGAACAAATAAGTTTTAGCTAATGTAATAAAGATACCAATTGTCGTTCCAAAGATTCCATCCACTTTTTTTCTTTCAAATAGCTCAGGAACAAATATGTATGGAATGGAAAGATTCCAACCCCCCAAGTAAAGAACTGTTACAAATAATGAGGAAACTAATAGATTTAGATAGGAAGCAACGTAAAATAAACCAAATTTTATTCCTGAATATTCGGTTTGATAACCTGCTACTAGTTCTTCTTCTGCTTCTGGTAAATCAAAAGGTAATCGCTCACATTCCGCTAGGGAAGAAATTAGAAAAACGATAAACCCTATAGGTTGACGCCACAAATTCCACCCCCAAAAACCATATTTTGATTGTGCCCCAACTATATCAACTGTACTTGAACTGTTAGATAATCATAGTCGGTGGTAACATTACGGTTCCCATCGCTATTACAAAACCGTACATGAGATTTTCACCTCATACGGCTCCTCAGGGCCACAAATAAATGTAAGGACGGGAGTTATCTTCATATGGTTATAGGATAGATAAAGTCAAAATCTAGTGGAGGGTCCCCAATTATACCACAGGAATTCTGTCTGCTCTAAGGATAAAAAAAAAGTATTTCGGAATTAATCTCATCCTTTAAGAATTTAAATTTTGCTGTGTTGAGTAATAACTTAATCAACCTTTCAATAAAATACTCCTTGTCGAAATATAAATAGATATTTCAACCCATCCTTTTTTTAGTTTCGATTACGAAAAAGAATTAGACATTCCACTAGTTCATGAATCATGACACGAATTTGATTTCATCAATATAGGAAAGAAAGAATAAAAGGATCCTTTCCTATTGGAATTTTATTTTTTCTATTTTTTTTGTTCCTATTCTTCTTTCTAAGAGAAAAAGGGGGGGCTTAAAAAAAGGGAAAGGAAAGGATTATTTCGTTCCTGATAGTTATTTCTTTAACTGGCGGATAGGAGCATACTCTGGATCGGAATTGTGGGGAGTACTGCCTGATAATTTCTACCAACTTAAAGCCCCAATTAGTATTCTTTTTATGTTATGCAGAAGTATCTTTTTATATAATTGACATAATCATAATCTACATTACTAACCCGTTGTGTGTTTTTTGGTGTTCCTTCCTATCCACCCATTTTGTGTTTTCAACCCCGTAATCTATATGCACTGTAATACATACAAACGCTAATGAAAATTCCATAGGGGTGGTCTTTTGAGCCCGCTTCAAGCTAGGATGATCAATCAACTAATCTTGGGGTAAGGGGTTTTACTTTTACTTTTGTTTACTTCCCCTTAATGCTTGTACATAGGAAATGAGACTTAAGCCACTTGTACTGCGAATTAAAAAGTTGTTTTCTTTCACTCATATATAACTATCAAATTTCTTTTATTAACCTAAAGAATAAATAAATGAATAAAAAACTGAAGATTTCTATTTTTCTATTCAAGTTCTTTTTTTTTTCTAGAATGAAAAGCAAAACAATAGGAAAACGAAAAGCTTAGGTTTTAGCGAATCGCACATAGAGATATTGATAAAACACATAAAGTTAATGGTATTTCATAACTAATCGATTGAGCAGCAGCTCGCAGACCGCCTAAAAAGGAATATTTATTATTTGATCCATATCCTGACATAAGAAGTCCAATAGGGGCAATACTTGAAATGGCAATCCATAAAAAAATACCGATATTGAGGTCAGCTAAAACAAGGTTATAACTAAAAGGAATTACTGAAGACCTTAGTAGAATTGCTATGACTGCTATAGATGGTCCAATACTGAATAAACTACTATTTCCTCTAGATGTAAGAAGGTTTTCTTTGAAAAGTAGTTTTGTCCCATCTGCTAAAGCTTGAAGAATTCCCAAGGGACTGGCGTATTCAGGCCCAATACGTTGTTGTATTCCTGCGGATATTTCTCTTTCTAACCACACAATTACTAGCACACCCATTGTGATTGCCACTACAGGAGTCGAAATGGGAGCAAGCACCCACATGATCCCATAGACCTCTTGCAGGGATTCCAATCTGGAAAAAGAATTGATATCTTGTACTTCTGTTGTATCAATTATCATTTCAACGATCAACTTCCCCCATAATGATATCTATACTACCTAATATTGTCATAATATCAGCCAATTTCATTCTTTTAACTAACTGAGGAAGAATTTGCAAATTGATAAAACCCGGTGGGCGAATTTTCCATCTCCAAGGAAAACCACTTTGATCTCCTATCAGAAAAATTCCCAATTCTCCTTTTGGGGCTTCTACTCTCACATAAAGTTCTTGTTTCGTCAATTCAAAAGTGGGAGAAGGCTTTTTACTAATGAATCGATCTTCAAAATCATTCCATTCTGGATCGCTTTCTCTATCAAAACATCGGATTTCTAAATTTTCATAGGGTCCACCCGGAATTCCTTCTAAAGCCTGTTGAATAATCTTTATAGATTCCGTCATTTCACTGATTCGGACTAAATAACGAGCTAATGAATCTCCTTCTTTTTGCCACTGGACTTCCCAATCAAATTCGTCATAACACTCATAATGATCAACTTTACGAAGATCCCATTCTATTCCAGACGCTCGTAGCATTGGTCCGGATAAACCCCAATTTATTGCTTCTTCTCCACCAACAATGCCTACTCCTTCAACTCGTTCTAAAAAAATAGGGTTTCGCGTAATAAGTTTTTGATATTCAGCAACCCCCGTTAAAAAATAATCGCAGAAATCCAAACATTTATCTATCCAACCATGAGGTAAATCAGCCGCTATTCCTCCGATACGAAAATAATTATGCATCATCCGCATACCGGTGGCAGCTTCGAACAGATCATATACTAATTCTCTTTCTCTGAAAATATAGAAGAAAGGAGTCTGTGCACCAATATCTGCCATAAAAGGGCCAAGCCATAACAGATGGGAAGCTATACGACTCAACTCCAACATAATTACTCGGATATAGCAGGCCCTTTTTGGTACTTGAATATTTCCCAACAGTTCGGGTCCATTTACAGTTATTGCTTCGGTGAACATAGTAGCTAAATAATCCCAACGGGTTACATAAGGCAGATATTGTATAATTGTTCGGTTTTCCGCAATTTTTTCCATCCCTCGGTGTAAATAACCCAATATTGGTTCACAGTCAATAACATCTTCACCATCTAGAGTAACGATAAGACGAAGAACACCGTGCATTGATGGGTGGTGAGGTCCCATATTGACTATCATAAATTCTTTTTCTGTAGCTAGTATACTCATAGGTTTTTACTCGATTCATTCTTACATGAATTGTTGAAAACAACAAAAAGTTCATCAAGATTCCAAATCAAAAAATTCGAAATTGTTTTTCAACTTAACGATTTTTTGACTCCCGAATATTCAACTTACTAATTAATTCTTTATAACGTACTCTATTTTTCTTTGACAAATACACTAGTAGACGTTGGCGTTTTTCCAAAAATTTCCGTAGACCCCTTTGAGATAAATAGTCTTTTCTGTGTAATTCTAAATGTGAAGTAAGTCTCCGTATCTTATTAGTGAAACGTAATACTTGAAATTCAACCGATCCACAGTTTTCTTCTTTTTTTTCTTGAAACATAACTGAGACGAATGAATTTTTTACCATAAAACGAAACCCTCTCTCCCTCCTTTTTTGAAGATGAATTTTACTGATCAGTGATAATAATACTAGTTACTTGAATTTGATATATACAATAATCTTAAGTTCGTTATGAATTTGCTAGAAAATCAATATCAATAATCAATCCAATTTTCAATTTGATTGGGGATCAAAAAGGATGGTATATTTCTGCAAAACAGAAAAATTGGACCTAAAAAAAAATAGCTTCTTGATTCATTTATGGATCTAATTAATATGTATGCCATTAAATTGGTATCTTGTATCAGACTGGAATGGAAGACAAGACATGTATCCATTTCTTTGTTTTCATGTCCCAAACATGGGACATGGTCGATAGGAAAAGCACACTATTAACGACTTTTCAATCGTGGATACATATGTACCCTTCCCATACTGAAACGACTCCCATTATTGGTATTAAACCAATAGCGATTCATACAAATTAAATCTTCTAATCGAGAATTGGTCCAAATAAAGAACTTTAATTTAATTAGTTGATTTTTCTCTCTAGAAAAATCTTTGGTTTTATCCAAAAAGTAACCCCCGCTTTTTACGTTAGTACAAAATAATGGATTTCTCTCCATACCGTTTTGATTCTTCGAATTGAAACAAGTTAGAGTTGTTAATTCTCTACGACGTTTAGGGAATAAAATATTTTCAGGAACAAGCAAATCATAATGATTTTTGTTTCTATTTCCAGTCATTTTTTGATGTTTTGCAATAAATTCATTAAAAATTTTTTTATCAACATAGCCTTTTTCGTGGTATCTTTTAGTAATTTTGCGCTTATTCTTATGAACCAATGAAATACCTACGATTTGATATATAAAAAATTGGCCATCATTTTTTACAGACAAACGGCGGGGTTCGATAATAAGCATTCCCCCTTTCGTCAATTCTGTAAGAGCGAAATCCTTCTTAGTGATCAAAATATCCAAACTTATTTCTCCTCCTTGAATAGAGCCTATAGTAACGTCGCTAGGATTTATCAGTCGAACCAGGTGACAATATACTTTCATATCATTGAGTATTTTTTCCCTGAAAGAAACAGTACCTCTCCATCTCAATTGCAAACACAAATATTTTGTTAGGAAGAAATCAAGTTGTACGTCTGTTTCTCTCTTGTATTGCTTTTTCTTTATACGTTTTTTCATGTCCGATCTCGTAGAATTTTCTTCAACATCTTTTTCGTGGTTTGAGAGAACTGATCCAAGACTTACTTGGTTTTGTGCATCTGATCCCGGATTTCCTTGGTCTGCGAGCTCTTTTTCTTCTTGACTTTGATTCGATAATTCAAGATATTCTTTTTGATTGGATGATATAAAAAGATCCGCTTCTTTTTTTCCGGTTAGAATTTTTTTACCATTTCCATTAAAATTGAAAAGAAGTAATTTGATTGGTATGATCCATGGTTTTGTTCTATATGCATTAAAAAGTAGCGCAAATTCTGGAAAGAACCAAGGCTCCAGGTTTGATATAGGACAACTTAGTATTTCTTCATTCATTCCCATCCAATCAAAAAGTGTTTTTTTTTTCTTGGATGGTTTAATTTCTTCATCTTGATGAATTGTAAGATAAAGAGGGCCTCTTTTATTAATTGCATCAATTTTTTTAGAATTATCGGACCCAATCTTAGTATTTTGCTTACTGTTGGTACCAGTATCCATATCAACCCAGGCTTCAATATTGACCTTATTTCTAAGATAAAAATGAAGAATTCTCCAATCAAAATATTTTCTATACAAGAATTTGTCCATATCCATAATATAATCTTCTCCTAGATAATTATTGATAGGGATACCTTCCAGCATAGCAAATAAATTTTCTTTCTTTATATTGTAATTATAATAATACTCTTCTTTATTATTTACTTGGCCTAGTGATCTATCAATATATGAGTCTTTCTTATCTTCATAATTAATCGATTTATATGATAAAAGATAATATCTATAGTGTTTTTTAAAATTCGATTTTTTATTATCTAATGAGTCTGCTTCAGAAAAATGTTGTTTTTCCCAATGATTTAATCCGTTTTTTTCATATGAATCTCTTTTAGTGAAATCGTTATTTTGAGCCATACAGTGTTGATGGGCTCTATTTCGCCATTCTTGTGGTACTAATCTAGCCCATTTAATCCGAGAGAAATCATATTGATAATGATTGCTTAACCAGTTTTTCCATAGATTCCTTCCAAAATGCCAAAAAGTTTTATGTCTTAATTGGTAATTAAATATTCCGTGTTTGTCAAAAAAATATTTTATTTCATTCTTAATAAATAGAGATGTTCCGTGATATTGAAGAATAGTTCTTAAATTATAAAAGTTAAAAATTGGGGCTTGTAACAATTTGTAAAATACATATGCTTGTGATTGTGAAAAAGACGATAAATTACAAGAAATCTTTAAATTACAAGAAATCTTTGAATTCTTATTACTAATTTGCAAAAGTGATTTTTTGACAGTCGAAATAAAGTGAATTCTATTTTTATTTGTTTTATTAATTATTTCCGTATTTTCTTCATTATTGTGGATGTTTTTCTCAATAATTTTAATTTTTTTTCTTGTTGATTCACGAAAAGATTTTGCATTGATTCGTGGAAGAGTAAGGGTAGCTAAAAAAAATTTTCTGTATAGCTTTTCAATAAAAAATTTTACAAAAAAATAGGATTTACGGGTTAATCGAGTATTTCTTTGTTTGAATATCTTCAAAATATTTTTTGATGAGTCTAATATTTTAGCAGAATAAGTTGGTTTGTTCGAACTAATATTTGTTTCTTGAGTTAGCGAGCCCTTTTGATTTGCTTTTGTAATTTTATATATTTGATTTCGTATTCTGCTTGTTCTAGTAGTCAGAGCTTTCATTTTTTTTTCGGTCCGGGAGAAATCTGGCCAATCCATAGATGGAATTTCAATAGACGATTCGTGAATCTTCTGATTACTGAGTATCGACTTTTTTTGAGTTTCACCCAATTCATAGATTTCTCTCAAGTTTCTTTTTGAAAGTTCTTTTCTTTTTCCTTCTTTGAAGACCCTTAAAATTATAAAAAACTTAGTTTTCAATATTTTTTTTTTTAGTTCTTTAAAAATGGGTTCAAAAAACGAACGTCGTTTTCGGGGAGAACCAAAGGGCATTTCAGTTTCCAATCCCAAAGCTGTTAAAAAACAAAAATAAGCTTCTTCTTCACTTTTTTCATCTTTCTGAGAGATTTGTATCTTAGTCTTAGATCTGTGCCAGGGTTTCAGGCGAAAAGGGAATAGGATCTTTATCTGAATACCTTCTGTTAACCAGTTTTTCGGAAATTCTGTTTCAGATAAATTAACACCACTATAAGTGCACTTAACATAAATTTCCCGCCTCCAATCCTTAAAATCCTCGGACCACTCGGGATCTTGGAATAATAGTATTCGACCCAAATTTTTAGCTAGTATCAATGAAGGTAATATAATATATTTTCTAAGAATCGATTGAATTACTAACATAGAGCTTCTTAGTACTCGAGTAAGGAAACGCTTATCCCAGCCTTCTGCTTGTTTTATACGTACCTTTTCTTGTGTTGTGTATCTTTCTTTTTTTGGCTTATTTTTTGTTTTTTTATCCAACTTTCTTGGCTTTTCGTTTGTATAATCAGCAAATTGGTGGTCGTTATTTTTCCACATCCAATTTCTAAAAATTACTTTCATCAGTCCGGAAATATCAAAAGACAAATAAAAGGGTTTGTCTATTCTGTTCAAAAAAAGAGGGGAATGGACATTTGCTTGAACCGGTTTCCAAATAACAGTTTTACGTCTTTGTGCGCGCATGGAACCTTTGATTATATATCGACGAAAATCCGATTGTTCCAAATAATGTGGCAAAGTCACATCCTCTTTTGTCTGGTGATCAACAGAAACCACTAAACGTTTGGCTTTTCGTGAACGAAATGCATGCTCCCCTCTTAGATTTTCGTCGTATTCTCCCAGTTCTTGGTCTAAATTATCGATTAATTTGTATGACCACCGGGGAACTCTTTTACTAATTTCTTTTTTCGAT